TAAAGAAATGCGTTGATAAAGGGCAGATGTATAGAACCTTTCAACGAGATAGTGCTTTTTCAACTCTCTCAAAATGGAATCTATTCCAAACATATATGCCATGGTTCCTTACTTCGACAGGGTACAAATATCTAAATTTTATATTTTTAGAGACTTTTTCAGACTTATTGCCGATACTAAGTAGCAGTCAAAAGTTTGTATCCATTTTTCATAATATTATGTATGGATCAGATATATCATGGCGAGTTCGTCAGAAAAAATGGTGTCTTCCACAATGGAATCTGATAAGTGATATTTCGAGAAAGTGCGTACATAATCTTCTTCTGTTCGAAGAAATGATTCATCGAAATAATGAGTCACCATTGATATCGACACATCCGAGATCGCCAAATGTTCGGGAGTTCCTCTATTCAATCCTTTTCCTTCTTCTTTTTGCTGGATATCTCGTTTGTACACATCTTCTCTTTGTTTCCCGAGCCTCTACTGAGTTACAGACAGAGTTCGAAAAAGTAAAATCTTTTATGATTCCCTCATACATGATTGAGTTGCGAAAACTTCTGGATAGGTATCCTACATCTGAACTGAATTCTTTCTGGTTAAAGAATCTCTTTCTAGTTGCTCTAGAAGCAATACGGGGTTCTGTTTCTGGCGTCAACATGCTATTGGGTGGTGGTCCCGCTTATGGGGTCAAATCAATACGTTCTAAGAAGAAATATTGGAATCTTAATCTCATCGATATCATCGATCTCATAAGTATCATACCAAATCCCATCAATCGAATCACTTTTTCGAGAAATACGAGACATCTAAGTCATACAAGTAAAGAGATCTATTCATTGATAATAAAAATAAAAAACGTGAACGGTGATTGGATTGATGATAAAATAGAATCCTGGGTCGCGAACACTGATTCGATTGATGATGAAGAAAGAGAATTCTTGGTTCAGTTCTCCACCTTAACGACAGAAAAAAGGATTGATCAAATTCTATTGAGTATGACTCATAGTGATCCTTTATCTAGTGATCATTTATCAAAGAATGACTCTGGTTATCAAATGATTGAACAACCGGGAGCAGTTTACTTACGATACTTAGTTGACATTCATAAAAAATGTCTAATGAATTATGAGTTCAATACATCCTGTTTAGCAGAAAGACGGATATTCCTTGCTCATTATCAGACAATCACGTATTCACAAACCTCGTGTGGGGCTAATAGTTTTCATTTCCCATCTCATGGAAAATCCTTTTCGCTCCGCTTAGCCCTATCCCCCTCTAGGGGTATTTTAGTGATAGGTTCTATAGGAACTGGACGATCCTATTTGGTCAAATACCTAGCGACAAACTCCTATGTTCCTTTCATTACGGTATTTCTGAACAAGTTCCTGGATAACAAGCCTAAAGGTTTTCTTATTGATGATATCGATATTGATGCGAGTGACGCTATTGATGCGAGTGACGCTATTGATGCTAGTGACGATATCGATCGTGACCTTGATATTGATACGGAGCTGGGGCTGCTAACTCTGATGAATGCGGATATGATGCCGGAAAGAGACCGATTTTATATCACCCTTCAATTCGAATTAGCAAAAGCAATGTCTCCTTGCCTAATATGGATTCCAAACATTCATGATCTGGATGTGAATGAGTCGAATTACTTATCCCTCGGTCTATTAGTGAACTATCTCTCAGGGGATTGTGAAAGATGTTCCACTAGAAATATTCTTGTTATTGCTTCGACTCATATTCCCCAAAAAGTGGATCCCGCTCTAATAGCTCCGAATAAATTAAATACATGCATTAAGATACGAAGGCTTCTTATTCCACAACAACGAAAGCACTTTTTCACTCTTTCATATACTAGGGGATTTCACTTGGAAAAGAAAATGTTCCATACTAATAGATTCGGGTCCATAAGCATGGGTTCCAATGCACGAGATCTTGTAGCACTTACCAATGAGGCCCTATCGATTAGTATTACACAGAAGAAATCAATTATAGACACTAATACAATTAGATCCGCTCTTCATAGACAAACTTGGGATTTGCGATCCAAGGTAAGATCCGTTCAGGATCATGGGATCCTTTTCTATCAGATAGGAAGGGCTGTTGCACAAAATGTACTTCTAAGTAATTGCCCCATAGATCCTATATCTATCTATATTAAGAAGAAATCATGTAATGAAGGGGATTCTTATTTGTACAAATGGTACTTCGAACTTGGAACGAGCATGAAGAAATTAACGATACTTCTTTATCTTTTGAGTTGTTCTGCTGGATCGGTCGCTCAAGACCTTTGGTCTCTACCCCGACCTGATGAAAAAAATGGGATCACTTCTTATGGACTCGTTGAGAATGATTCTGATCTAATTCATGGCCTATTAGAAGTAGAAGGCACTCTGGTGGGATCCTCACCGACAGAAAAAGATTGCAGTCAGTTTGATAATGATCGAGTGACCTTGTTTCTTCGGCCCGAACCAAGGAATCCCTTAGATAT